AAATAACGGTAACAAATATGATTTTTGTTTTTTAACGGTTTGGGGGAAGGAAGCTGAACTACCGTTTTGCTCTTCCCGAAGGAGACCCTCCTTTTTTGGACCCATTTTAAAAGAACTTGGAAAACTTCTTATAAAACGGAAAACAAATTGTTTTCCGGTTCTAAGAAGTTTAAACGAAAGAACAAATTTCTTTCTAATAGTCTCAACAGAAATAAAAGAAATCAACAAAAGAATTGTCAAAAGCATTCTCTTTATACAAAGAATAATAAAAGAACTATCAAAAAAAAAACCAATCCTATTATTTGGATTGGGAGAAGTATATGAGTTTAGTGAAACTAAAAAAGATTTGATAATCAGTAATAGTATTATTTATGAATCATCCAGTCAAATTAAATCTATCGATTGGACAAATTCCTCACTGACAGAAAAAAAAATAAAAGGCCTAACTAATCGAACAAGCCTAATCATAACTCAAATCGTCAAAATTAGAAAAACCAAGAAAATAAAATATCTAACCCCCGAAATAAATATTTGTTCTAACAAAAAAAATCATGATGCTAAAAAATTAGAATCCCCAAAAAGTTTTTGGCAGATGTTAAAAAGAAGAAATACTCGATTAATTCGCAAATCACATTTTTTTATAAAATTTTTCTTTCAAAGGATATATATAGGTATCTTTATTAGTAATATTCCTCGGATAAATACACAAGTTTTTCTTAAATCAACAACAAAAAGCGTTGATAAATACATTTACAATATTAATATTGAAGCAAATCAAGAAAGTATTGAAAAAAAAAAAATGAACTTTAGTTTTAGAAAAGCACTTTCAAATATTAGTCAGATTAATATTAATAAGAATTCACAGAATTTATCCTCTTTGTCTTTGTCACAAGCATATGTATTTTACAAATTATCAAAAACACACGTTATTAACTTGAGATCTATCCTTCAATATTTTCAATATTATGGAACATCCATTTTTCTTAAAAATGAGCTAAAGGGTTATTTTGTAGCACAAAGAATATTTAGTTCCGAATTTAAACAGAAAAAACTTACTAATTCTAGAAGGAATCAATGGAAAAATTGGTTAAGGGTTGATGATCAATATAATTTATCTAAGATTCAATGGTCTAAATTAGTAGCACAAAAATGGAGCAATAGAATTAAGCAAGCACCAAATAAAGATTTAAACAAACGATATTCATATGAAAAATACCAAGTAATTCATTACGAAAAAGCAACTAATTATACATTACCAAATCAACAAGAAAATTTTAAAAAACACTATGAATATGGTCTCTTATCATCTAAATCTATTAATTCTGAAGATAAGAAGAACTCATATAGTTATGTATCACCATTCCAAGTAAACAATAATCAAGCGATTTCTTATAATTACAACATAGATAAACACAAATTTTTTGATGGGCTGGAAATTATCCCTAGCCAGAATTATAATTATGTAGTAAAAGATACTATTATCAATATGGCAAAAAATCCGGATAGAAAATATTTGGATTGGAAAATGCTCTCTTTTTGTTTTAGAAAGAAGCTCAATATTGAAACCTGGATCCATAGCACCAGTAATAAAAAGACTAATCATGATCAAAAAGTTGATAAAATTGATAAGAAAAATCGTTTTTATCTCACGCTTCATGAAGAAATAAACCTCTTCAATAAAAAAAGGTTTGATTGGATGGGAATGAATGAAAAACTACAAAATGATCCCATAGCAAATTTTGCACCTTGGTTCTTCCCAGAATTTATGCTACTTTCTAATTCATATAAAATGAAACTCCGGGTGATACCCATCAAATTACTTCTTTTTGAATTCGAAAATCGAACGAAAACAGAACAAGAATCTCCAACCCAAGGGAATCTTGGATCATATGCACAAAACCGAAGGAATCGTGGATTATTTCTTTCAAACCAACAAAACTATGTTGAAGAGTATTATGCGGGATCAGGCATACAAAAAGATAGAAAGAACAAGCAATACACAAGCAATACAGAAGTAGAACTCGATTTTTTTCTAAAACCTTCTTTGCATTTGCTTATTCAATTGAGATGTAATGATTTTTTTAATCAAAGAGTAATCCATAATATTAAGGTATATTGTCTCCTGCTTAGACTGAGAAACCCAAAAGATATTTCTATATCTTTTATGCAACGAGGAGAAATGATTCTAGATATATTGCTGGGTCAAAAGGATATAACGCTTACACAATTGGCGAAAAGTGGGATATTAATTATCGAACCGGTTCGTCTGTCTGTGAAAAATAATGGAAAATTTATTATGTATCAAACCATAAGTATTTCATTGGTTCATAAGAGTAAGGATCTGATTAATCAAAGATACCAAGAAAAAGTATATGTCGATAAAAAGAATTTTGATAAATCCATTGCAAGACATCAAAAAATAACCAGAACTAGAGACAAAAATCATTATGCTTTGCTCGTTCCTGAAAACATTTTATCACCTAGACGTCGTAGAGAATTTAGAAGTCTAATTTGTTTCAATTCACGAAAAGGGAACGGTCGGGAGAGAAATATCGTACTTTGCGATGGGAAGAACCTAAAAAACTGTGGTAAATTTTTGGATACAAGCACAAATCTTGATATAGATAAAAATAAATTAATCGAAATTAAAGTAAAGCTTTTTCTTTGGCCCACTTATCGATTAGAAGATTTAGCTTGTATCAATCGCTATTGGTTTGATACCACTACTGGCAGTAGTTTCAGTATGGTAAGGATACATATGTATCCACAATTTTAAAGTGGTAAATTTTTGCTATATATCAGGTAGCATATCTAATATCGGAAAGCCAACAGATACACACATGTGTGTGGTGGCTTACATTACATGATGTATCAATTAGATCTATAAATCAATCAACGACTCATTTTATTTGAGAAAATTAAGGAGTCCATAATTAAATATTAAATTAAATATTTTCTGGTATATTTAATTTAATATACCAGATTAAAATAAATGTTTGGCATTAGTATTATTTATAATTTCTGATCAGTAAAATTAACAATTCATAGCTTTAAACAAGAAAAGGGGGATAATTTTAAGTTTTATGGTCAAGGTCAAAAAGGCATTCATTTCAGTTTTTTTCCAAGAAAAAAAAGAAGAAAACCCGGGATCTGTTGAATTTCAAGTATTAACTTTCACCAATAAGATACGACGACTTACTTCACATTTGGAATTGTACAGAAAAGACTATTTATCTCAGAGAGGTCTACGTAAAATTCTGGGAAAACGTCAACGATTACTAGCTTATTTGTCAAAGAAAAATAGAATACGTTATAAAGAATTAATTGATCGGTTGGAGATTCGCGAGCCCAAAACTCACGAATTTAAATAACTTTAAATTATTTGATTTATTAGATCTTGAGTTTTGATGATTTTCGACAATTCATGGAAGAATGAATCGGGGAAAAACCTATGAATATACCAGCTACAAGAAAAGATCTCATGATAGTAAATATGGGTCCGCAGCACCCATCAATGCATGGTGTTCTTCGACTCATCATTACTCTAGATGGTGAAGATGTTATTGACTGTGAACCAGTACTGGGTTATTTACACAGAGGAATGGAAAAAATTGCGGAAAACCGAACAATTATACAATATCTGCCTTATGTAACACGTTGGGATTATTTAGCTACTATGTTCACAGAAGCAATAACCGTAAATGCACCAGAGCAGTTAGGAAATATTCAAGTACCGAAAAGAGCCAGCTATATCAGAGTAATTATGTTGGAGTTGAGTCGTATAGCTTCTCATTTATTATGGCTTGGACCTTTTATGGCCGATATTGGGGCACAGACCCCTTTCTTCTATATTTTCAAAGAAAGAGAATTAGTATATGATCTATTCGAAGCTGCCACTGGTATGAGAATGATGCATAATTATTTTCGTATCGGAGGAGTTGCTGTTGATCTACCTCATGGTTGGATAGATAAATGTTTAGATTTCTGTAATTATTTTCTAAGAGGGGTTGCTGAATATCAAAAACTTATTACACGAAATCCCATTTTTTTAGAACGAGTTGAGGGAGTAGGGATTATTAGCGAAGAGGAGGCAATAAATTGGGGTTTATCAGGACCAATGCTCCGAGCTTCGGGAATACAATGGGATCTTCGTAAAGTTGATCATTATGAGTGTTACGACGAATTTAATTGGGAAGTCAAATGGCAAAAAGAAGGAGATTCATTAGCTCGTTATTTAGTACGAATCAGTGAAATGACGGAATCCATAAAAATTATTCAACAGGCTTTGGAGGGAATTCCAGGAGGGCCCTATGAGAATTTAGAAAGCCGATGCTTCGATAGAGTAAGGGATCCCCAATGGAATAATTTTGAATATCGATTCCTTAGTAAAAAGCCTTCGCCCACTTTTGAATTGTCGAAACAAGAACTTTATGTGAGAATCGAAGCACCAAAAGGAGAGTTGGGGGTTTTTTTGATAGGAGATCAAAGTGTTTTTCCTTGGCGATGGAAAATCCGACCGCCCGGTTTTATCAATTTGCAAATTCTTCCTCAGTTAGTTAAAAGAATGAAATTGGCTGATATTATGACGATACTAGGTAGTATAGATATCATTATGGGAGAAGTTGATCGTTGAAATGATAATTGATAGAACAGAAGTACAAGATATCAATTCTTTTTCCAGATTGGACTTAAAAGAGGTCTATGGGATCATATGGATGCTTATACCTATGTTAACTTTTGTATTGGGGATCACAATAGGTGTACTAGTAATTGTGTGGTTAGAAAGAGAAATATCCGCAGGGATACAACAACGTATTGGACCTGAATATGCCGGCCCTTTGGGAATTCTCCAAGCTCTAGCAGATGGGACAAAACTACTTGTCAAAGAAAATATTATTCCATCTAGAGGAGATACTGGTTTTTTCAGTATCGGACCATCCATAGCGGTCATATCCATTCTACTAAGTTATTCAGTAATTCCTTTTGGTTATCACCTTGTTCTAGCCGACCTCAATATCGGTGTTTTTTTATGGATTGCCATTTCAAGTATTGCTCCCATTGGACTTCTTATGTCAGGATATGGATCAAATAATAAATATTCCTTTTTAGGTGGTTTACGAGCTGCTGCTCAATCAATTAGTTATGAAATACCATTAACTCTATGTGTGTTATCAATATCTCTACGTGTGATTCGTTGAGACATAAACTTTTTCTTATTTCCGTTCTTTCTCGGAAAGAGTTGAATATATTTTTTGTTCATTGTTCGCGTTGATGAACTAAATCAGATAGTTCTATGAGTGAAAGAAAACAGCTTATAATATAAGTTCGCAGTAAAAAGTCGAGTCTCATTTCCTATGTACCAGGATTAAGCAAAAGTAAATATAAGTAGTAGATACTGTTTCCCCCAAGGTTGGTTGGTTGGGCATCATGGCTTGAAGCGGGTTCACAAGATCAACTGTATGGAGTTTTCATTCTTGTTTGGCTCTATTACCATACATGTATTACCATAACAGGCGATTAGGACCAAATGAGTGGATGGTTAGAAACACCAAATTACACAAAGGATTAGTAATAGAGATTATGTCAATTATCCAAAAGGTCATTTCCGCATAACAAAGAATACTAAATTGGGGCTTTAAGTTGGTAGAAATGACCAGGTAGTACTCCCCATGATTCCGATCCAGAGTATGCTCCTATCCACCGATTAAAGAAATTACTATCAAGAACGAAATAATCCTTTACTTTTTTTGAATCCCCTTTTGAGAAACAAGAATAGGAAGGGAAAAATTAGTAAAGAATTAAAAATGAATAAAAAATAAACAGAGAGAAATCTCTTTATTCTTAATTTATATAGAAATTTGTATAGAAATCGAATTTTTGTCATTATTTATGAATTAATGGAATATCTAATTCTTTTTCGTAATTGAAAACGATGGGTTCAAATATCCAAATATCTATGGATATTTATACAAGGAGTATTTTATTGAAAGATTAAGTTATTACTCAAAAAAGAAAGGTTTTAATTATTAAAGGATGAGATCAATTCAGAAGTACTTTATATTATTGTATTAGTATAGCAGAATAGCAGACAGAATTACATTGGTCTAATTCGGGACCTTTCAATATATTTTGACTCGATCTATAACATATAGACATAAAGAATGCTGATCTGGTCCTTAGATTTCTTTGTGGCCCTCGAGGAGCCGTATGAGGTGAAAATCTCATGTACGGTTCTGTAATAGCGATGGGAACAGTGATGTTATCACCGACTATGATTATCTAACAGTTTGAGTACAGTTGATATAGTTGAGGCACAGGCAAAATATGGGTTTTGGGGGTGGAATTTGTGGCGTCAACCTATAGGGTTTATTGTTTTTATAATTTCCTCCCTAGCAGAATGTGAGAGATTACCCTTTGACTTACCAGAAGCAGAGGAAGAGTTAGTAGCAGGTTATCAAACCGAATATTCAGGTATAAAATTTGGTTTATTTTATGTTGCTTCCTATCTAAATCTACTAGTTTCTTCATTCTTTGTAACAATTTTTTACTTGGGTGGATGGAATCTCTCTATTCCGTACATGTTTGTTCCTGAACTTTTTGAAATAAATAAAGCAGGTGGCGTCTTTGGAACCACATTTTGTCTCTTTATTACATTAGCTAAAACATATTTGTTCTTGTTTATTCCTATCACAACAAGATGGACTTTACCTAGGTTAAGAATGGACCAATTATTAAATCTTGGATGGAAATTTCTTTTACCTATTTCTCTAGGTCATCTATTATTAACAACTTCTTCCCAACTCCTTGCACTGTAAATACACTATTCTACATTCACGACCTGTCTCAAACAAGAAAAAAAAATGATTTTATAGATATTCTATTCCCGATATGTTCCCTATGGTAACCGGGTTCATGAATTATGGTCAACAAACAGTCCGAGCTACAAGGTACATTGGTCAAAGTTTCATGATTACCTTATCCCACGCAAATCGTTTACCGGTAACTATTCAATATCCTTATGAAAAATTGATCACATCGGAACGTTTCCGCGGTCGAATCCACTTTGAATTTGATAAATGCATTGCTTGTGAAGTATGTGTTCGTGTATGTCCTATAGATTTACCTGTTGTGGATTGGAAATTGGAAACCGATATTCGAAAGAAACGATTGCTTAATTACAGTATTGATTTCGGAATCTGTATATTTTGTGGTAATTGCGTTGAGTATTGTCCAACAAATTGTTTATCAATGACTGAAGAATATGAACTTTCTACTTATGATCGTCACGAATTGAATTATAATCAAATAGCTTTGGGTCGTTTACCAATGACAGTAATTGACGATTACACAATTCGAACAATTTTGAATTCGCCTCAAATAAAAAATGGGTCAACCCCATGATTTAAGAATAATTCAAAATTACTAAGATTTCGTTTTGATATATGATATAAAAGAATCCATTTTATTTTTCCTTGGTCAATAACTACAATATAAATCCCAACTGTTGCTTGGTTAGTGAGAATCGAGGCTTCATTTGGAGTGAAAATCTAGTCATATATGAGTAATTATTTCAACATATATAGCTTATAGCTTCTTTAAACTACCATTTCCCATTTCTGATAAAAAATGAGATTAAGCCAATTCCAATTATTGGATCCACATTAATCCACACCGATTAGAATTTCTTAGTATTTCGAATTCAATTCATAAAAACGTATCATAAAAAATAGGGTAATTTTCCTCGTCAGGTCAATAAGATCATGAAAGATTTTTGATTTATTTATTATTTTACATATAATGGATTTACCTGGACCAATACATGATTTTCTTTTAGTCTTTCTGGGATCGGGTCTTATATTAGGAGGTTTAGGAGTGGTATTACTTACTAATCCAATTTATTCTGCCTTTTCATTGGGATTGGTTCTTGTTTGTATATCTTTATTATATATTTCATCAAACTCCCATTTTATAGCTGCCGCACAGCTCCTTATTTACGTGGGAGCTATAAATGTTTTAATCATATTTGCTGTGATGTTTATGAACGGTTCAGCATCTTACAAAGATTTTACTCTTTGGACCATTGGGAATGGGCTTACTTCGATGGTTTGTACAAGTATTTTTGTTTCACTAATTACTATTATTACAGATACGTCATGGTACGGTATTATTTGGACTACAAGATCAAACCAGATTATAGAGCAAGATTTTATAAGTAATAGTCAACAAGTTGGGATTCATCTATCAACAGACTTTTTTCTTCCATTTGAACTCATTTCCATAATTCTTTTAGTTGCTTTGATAGGTGCAATTACTGTGGCTCGTCAGTAATAAATCTTTAGAGCTAGCAATCAAAATAAAACTTTGTTCCGCGTTTCAATTCTATTTGAAGATTCAAAATCTAAAATTTTGGATTTCAATATATTACCAAAAAAATATATTTATTTATTTGTTCCACACTTGTTAGTTATGTACTTGTTATATTCTAGTCATTGGAATCGGTTGGATTGTTGTTCATATTGAAATGCATCAATATTGATAAGGAGTTGATCAATGATGCTCGAACATGTACTCATTTTGAGTGCCTATTTATTTTCTATTGGTATCTATGGATTGATCACGAGTCGAAATATGGTTAGAGCCCTTATGTATCTTGAACTTATGCTGAATGCAGTGAATATAAATTTCGTAACATTTTCCGATTTTTTTGATAGTCGCCAATTAAGAGGAGGCATTTTCTCCATTTTTGTTATAGCTATTGCAGCGGCTGAAGCAGCTATTGGACCAGCAATTGTTTCGTCAATTTATCGTAACAGAAACTCTACTCGTATCAACCAATCAAATTTGTTGAATAAATAAGATTAATCATAGATAATGCAAATATCTCTCAAAATATCTCTCAAATGGCTATTTTTACTATCTATTAAACTATTAAAATATTAAAAATAATAATATTAATCAATTCCAATCCAATTAGCAGGTATGATACGTAATCTATGATGATGTTCATGCTTTCGAAAAAATAATAAATCAAACTATCTTGGCCCCTCTCTCTCTCATGAGCCGATCCAGAAGCGGATTCATTAGAAAAATTCTGGTAAATCATTGATTCATCTGGTGTCTAAATATATGATTCATTTTACAAGGTTACTAGATCGAAAATTTATGGTGTTTAAAAATTAATAGATCCAATGTCACACTCAGTAAAGATTTATGATACATGTATAGGGTGTACTCAATGTGTCCGAGCCTGCCCCACGGATGTATTAGAAATGATACCTTGGGACGGATGTAAAGCGAAACAAATTGCTTCTGCTCCCAGAACAGAAGACTGTGTCGGTTGTAAGAGATGTGAATCCGCCTGTCCAACTGATTTCTTGAGTGTTCGAGTTTATTTATGGCATGAAACAACTCGCAGCATGGGTCTAGCTTATTGATATGTTCCCTAAAACTCCACGCGAATCCAGTTGATTTTTTTTTACCGCCAAAAACCCGTACTTTAAAAATAAAATATATTTTTATTTGAGCACGGGTTTTTCTTGTCCAAGTGTATCTTGTCTTTACCACGAATTTTTTTCCTTGGTTAACAATAATTGCAGTTTTGCCGCTATTCGCGGGTTCCTTCATTTTCTTTCTCCCCCATAGAGGAAATAAGATAATAAGGTGGTATACTATATGTATATGTATATTAGAACTCCTTCTAACGACCTATGCATTCGGTTATCATTTTCAATTGGATGATCCATTAATCCAATTTGCGGAGGATTATAAATGGATTCATTTTTTTTATTTTTATTGGAGATTCGGAATAGATGGACTTTCTATAGGACCCATTTTACTGACAGGATTTATCACCACTATAGCCACTTTAGCGGGTTGGCCAGTTACTCGGGATCCCCGATTATTCCATTTCTTGATGTTAGCAATGTACAGTGGTCAAATAGGATCATTTTCTTCTAGAGACCTTTTACTTTTTTTCATCATGTGGGAGTTAGAATTAATTCCTGTTTATCTACTCCTATCTATGTGGGGAGGAAAGAAACGTCTGTACTCATCTACAAAGTTTATTTTGTACACTGCAGGAGGTTCCATTTTTCTCTTAATGGGAGTTCTGGGTATCGGTTTCTATGGTTCCAATGAACCAACATTCAATTTTGAAACATTAGCTAATCAATCGTATCCTGTAGCATTGGAAATAATATTCTATTTTGTATTTCTAATTGCTTTTGCTGTTAAATCGCCGATTATACCTCTACATACATGGTTACCAGACACCCATGGAGAAGCACATTACAGTACTTGTATGCTTCTAGCTGGAATCTTATTAAAAATGGGAGCGTATGGGTTAATTCGGATCAATATGGAATTATTACCCCACGCTCATTCTATATTTTCTCCCTGGTTGTTGATAATAGGCACATTACAAATAATCTATGCAGCTTCAACATCTCCTGGGCAACGTAATTTGAAAAAGAGAATAGCCTATTCCTCCGTATCTCATATGGGTTTCATAATTATTGGAATTGCGTCTATAACCGATACAGGACTCAATGGAGCCATTTTCCAAATAATATCTCATGGATTTATTGGCGCTGCACTTTTTTTCTTGGCAGGAACGAGTTATGATAGAATCCGTCTTGTTTATGTCGAAGAAATGGGTGGAATAGCTATTCAAATGCCAAAAATATTCACAATGTTCAGTATCTTATCGATGGCGTCCCTTGCATTACCAGGCATGAGTGGTTTTGTTGCAGAATTAATAGTCTTTTTTGGAATAATTACCAGCCAAAAATACCTTTTAATTCCAAAAATAATAATTATTTGTGGAATGGCAATTGGAATGATATTAACTCCTATTTATTCATTATCTATGTCACGCCAGATGTTCTATGGATATAAGCTATTTAATGCCCCAAACTATCATTTTTTTGATTCGGGACCGCGAGAGTTATTTGTTTCGATTTCTATCTTTCTACCGGTAATAGGGATTAGTATTTACCCGGATTTCATTCTTTCATTATCAGTTGACAAGGTCGAAACTATTCTATCTAATTTTTTTGTTTTGATAGATAATTTGCCTGAATAAGATTCAAAAAAAACCATAGCATTTCTTTTTTTTTTTATCTTAAGTGAAAACTTAAGTTAAAAGAATGAATTGTAACTCAATTTAGCCTTTGTGAGAACCCGTTGAATCCACTAGTGTAATGATTCAAAGGGTTCTCGTCCGCTTACACGAAGTTTTTTTCTTATATCTTATATAATCTTATATATAATTAATATGTCCTCGTCCTACATCTATCTATATTAGCCAATTAGCCACGCCATTCAATTAGAGGTTAAATGAACCATAACTATGTAGCCCTATTCCTAATAGATTGACCCCAAAATAGCATATCCAAATTATTAGAAATCCTAGAGAAGCCACAATTGCAGAATTTGCACCTTGCAAATTTTTATTTGTTCGCGTATGTAAATAAATCGCAAATGTGGTCCAAGTAATAAATGCCCAAGTTTCTTTTGGGTCCCAATTCCAATATGATCCCCATGCCTCATTAGCCCATACTGCTCCTGAAAGAATACCTACCGTTAAAAAGATAAAACCTAGACTAATAACACGATAACTCCACTGATCCAATTGTTGAATGAATCGGTATTTGTAATAATTCCTATCAGAAAGAAAAGAAGTATTTTGTACAACAGTGCCTATTTTATTTATGTATTTGGTCTCATCAAAGTAAAATAACTTATTTAACAAATTTATGCTTTTACCAAAGATCCTTATGTCGTTTCGAAATGTAATGACTAAAAGAGCTACTGATAATAACGATCCACATAAAAGAGCTGCATAGCCCAATACCATCATACTTACATGCATCATCAACCATTGCGATTGTAAAGCAGGTACTAATATTGCGGATTGATGCATTTCGGTTAAAAGACCCGAAGTAGCAAAGCCTTGGGTAAAAATAGCACTTGGCGCGGTTATTGCGCTTAAATAATTTTTATGTTTTTTAAAATAAGGAACCCTATTAATAATGGAGAAACTCCAGGAAAGGAAAATGAATGATTCATATAAATCATTTAACGGAAAATGTCGCAAATAAACCCACCGTGTGATTAATAATCCGGTTATACAGAAAAAGCTCGCTAGCATGCCTTTTTCTGACGAATCATCTAGTTCTAAGATTTCATCCACTAATAAGGTTATAAAATATAGTGTAATTAAAATTGAACCAATAGAAAAAGATATATGAGTTAATATATGTTCGAAAGTCGAAAATATCATAATAAAAATGGGTAGTTTAATTACTTTTAATTACTTATAGGTCTTAGTTTATCTATTTTAGAAGATCCCATGCCGCCACTCGGACTCGAACCGAGATGCTCTAGCACTGCTTCCTAAGAGCAGCGTGTCTACCAATTTCACCATAGCGGCTTGCTCAAAATAATAATAACCTATTCATACTCAATCGTCCAGATTTAAAGTAGTAAATTTTTGTTTAGGAAAGATGTAAATTCATGAATCTAAAATTGTTTAAATGGGTATTCACTAATAGAGTTTTTATCTAGTTTTAGAATGTCAGTTAACTAAATAATAAGCTTTCGCATCGCATAGTTTAGCCTCTAAGACTTGTTGTAACTAAAGTGTTCTATCCCTAGATAGTTCTTCCTATCTAGGGATAGAACAAAAAATAAAAACGTCCTTATCTCAATCTCAGCTTTGTTTTTAACAAAACAAAGCACCATTTAGGAATTCTTATTTTAATACCCTAAAAGCAAAGAAAGCTCTATTTCCTATTCCTATTGATCAATTCAAAAATATTAGGCTTTGAATTATTGAATTATATAATATAACAAAATAATGAATTTATTTTCGACTCCGTTCCGAGTCATATTATTCCAAACGTTTGATTATTTATTTGGCAGCACAAAAAAACTTTTTGAATTCCCGGTCGAAAGAGATTTCGATAATGAAAAAGCTTTTAACGCTGCCCAATAGCCCTTCTTTTTCCAATAATTGTTACGAATACGCTTTTTTGATATAGAAGTACGTTTTTTTGGAACTGCCATTCAAAACGGAAGAGATTACTCATTGCTATAGTTGGATGTGAAAGACATCTATCTATTATTAACCTTAATTTACTCTTAAATTATCTATCTATTTTTTTAGATTTATTTTTTTCGATAAGATAATACTCCTATTTCCTAAAAAAAAATTAGGATATGTGATTCATTTATTTTTTTATTACATTTATATTACATACAATACACTATCCGGACAAAAGAAGTTCGTGACCTTAGTAGATCCTATGATTCATATCATAATTCATATTCAGAATGAAGTACGTTAGTTTGGTGAAATTCTTTGATCCTTTCTCTATCTCTATGGATATAACTTTTCCTAAAAATAATTGAAGTTTTTATTTTATGTATTTGTATTTACCGAAATGGCTTATAATATCTTACTTAATAAGTAAAACTTTTCACTAGTTTTTCACTAGTTAAGGGTGATCTCATTTGACCAATTGTAACTTCTTGATTTGAATATTTCAAGGATTTGGTAAAGAATCAGACTAATTAAAAATATGAAATTTTGGTTTTGCATATTTTTTTTTTATTGACTTTTTCAAAAGAGATAAGATCCGGTGAATCGGAAAGAATTAATATTAATATAATAATAAAAAAAAGGTTTTTTATGGAACATACATATCCATATGCATGGATCATACCTTTCGTTCCACTTCCAGTTCCTATCTTAATAGGAGTGGGGCTTCTCCTTTTTCCGACGGCAACCAAAAATCTTCGTCGTATGTGGGCTTTTCCTAGTATTTTATTATTAAGTATAGTTATGATTTTTTCTGTGGATCTGTCTATTCAACAAATAAACAGTAATTCTATATATCAATATGTATGGTCTTGGACTATCAATAATGATTTTTCTTTAGAGTTCGGCCACTTGATCGACCCACTTACTTCTATTATGTTAATATTAATTACTACGGTTGGAAGTATGGTTTTGATTTATAGTGATAATTATATGTCTCATGATCAAGGATATTTAAGATTTTTTTCTTATATGAATTTTTTCAATACTTCCATGTTGGGATTAGTTACTAGTTCTAATTTGATCCAAATTTATATTTTTTGGGAATTAGTTGGAATGTGCTCATATCTATTAATAGGTTTTTGGTTCACACGACCTATTGCTGCAAATGCTTGTCAAAAAGCTTTTGTAACTAATCGTATAGGAGATTTTGGTTTATTCTTAGGAATCTTAGGTCTTTATTGGATAACAGGTAGTTTTGAATTTAGGGATTTGTTCGAAATATTCAATAACTTGAGTTATAATAATGAGTTCAATTTTTTATTTGTTACTTTATGTGTTTTTCTATTATTTTCCGGTGCAGTTGTTAAATCCGCGCAATTCCCCCTGCATGTATGGTTACCCGATGCCATGGAAGGGCCTACTCCTATTTCGGCTCTGATCCATGCTGCTACGATGGTAGCAGCAGGGATTTTTCTTGTCGCTCGTCTTCTTCCTCTTTTCATCGGAATACCCTACATAATGAATGTAATATCTTTTATAAGTATAATAACAGTATTATTAGGAGCTACTTTTGCTCTTGCTCAAAAAGATATTAAGAAAAGTTTAGCCTATTCTACAATGTCGCAATTGGGTTATATGATGTTAGCTTTAGGTATGGGGTCATATCAAGCTGCTTTATTTCATTTGATTACTCATGCTTATTCGAAAGCATTATTGTTTTTAGGATCCGGATCGATTATTCATTCAATGGAAGCTATTGTTGGATATTCTCCAGATAAAAGTCAGAATATGGTTCTTATGGGTGGTTTAACAAAGCATGTCCCAATTACAAAAACAGCTTTTTTATTAGGTACACTTTCTCTTTGTGGTATTCCACCACTGGCTTGTTTTTGGTCCAAAGATGAAATTCTTAATGATACTTGGTTATATTCACCACTTTTCGCAATGATAGCTTG